ATTCGTGAAGCAGAAACATAAATGTACTCCCATTAATGTGGAATAGGCGGAACTGAATTAGTCAATTCAAGTCAGCGTTGTCAATTTATCCAGAACTTCTCTCTTTTCCTCGGTGAAACAAGAATCCGTTTTGCTCAAACCAAAGCACTTAGTTTAGCCTTTGTTTCCTCTGTGCCCTGTCTTCTTTAAAGATTCATCCAATGGAATCCCGACTCCCTTTCTTTTTGATTTCCATTCTATTTCTAATTAGAAATTAGAACCTAATTAAGATAGGATGACTAATGTATGCAGCCTAATGAGGAGTAATACTATAAAAATAAAGAACTCTATTTCAGAACTATGAGACAGAATATTCTGTTTTCTTATTTACTCTTTCTTTATTTTTGGATTTTATTTAAAGTAGATCGATTTAGATAATGTATATATAAGCAAAGTAATATACTTCAAACAAAGTAGGAATTCGCAAGATGGAGAAAATCATTGCAGTTATTATAGGGAAGTCTAGGGACTTAGAGCATATCCTATTTGAAGGAGGATGGAATTCAAATCAGGTAAGGGATCCTTCCTTCTATTGATTTGATAGAAATTCGTTTTTCTTTTCCTGTCTCTAAGATTTTCGATGAATGAGCCTGTGGTAATGCTTTTATCTCTATTCTATGGCGCAAGCGACCGTCCAGTCTATAAACAAGTACTAATGAGGAAATGAAAACTATACTAAAGGAAACATAGGATCTCTATCCTAAAATCTAAAAAAAGGACATATTAGGGCTATACGGATTCGAACCGTAGACCTTCTCGGTAAAACAGATCAAACGGATTATTATCGAAATGATTCGAACTGTTTCAAAGACCCAACATGCATTTTTTTGCATTGGGCTCTTTCATCAACTGATGTAAAGATCAGTTAGTCCACCATAGTTTTTCTTTACGGAAAGATAATGAGATGGCTCCCTGTGCTCTGATTGATTATTTGTATTATGATCTATCTAGGAGCAATACCAAAGTGTTTCAAAGGAGGATTACCTTGACTTAGGTCTGCCTCCGGCCTAAATTAAATCAACCTAAGTGAAATGGAGTCTCTATCGTTCCGCTGCAAGAGTTGACTATGAGACTTCATACACCCTAAAGTTCATAGAACGAAAAGAAGTTTTTTGGAGGCCCTTATCCTCATTACGCCTAGCATTTAGTGGGCTGGATATTTACCTTATCAACTAGCAAATCAATAAGGGTTCTATTTGATTAGGCACCTGAATTGGCACCTGAATCGGACTGAACCGACTGTTTGTCAGGCTACTGTTCTCCTATTCTCTCGAATCCATGAAGTAAGACATTGATTTTGCAATAAGATCAATTATGTTCATTGCATAATAAGCTCCCTTGAAAAGCATTGGCGCACGTGTAAGCGAGTTGCTCTACCGAACTGAGCTATAGCCCTTGTCAGAGATATCTTAACATATAGATAATTTCTTGTCAAGATGAATATTCTCTAATGCCAGAGGATATCTCTTTGATCTGTTTACTATATAACATACCAATAACATATAACATACCAATAACGGAGCAGTATTGCTTATAAAAAGGATTCGATCTATAATCGATCGAAGTAATGGGTCTTCCTTTGTGGTGATAAATTGCCTACTTAACTCAGTGGTTAGAGTATTGCTTTCATACGGCGGGAGTCATTGGTTCAAATCCAATAGTAGGTAGGTAGGTAGAAAAATTACTAGATAGCATTGGACTTACTTCGCTTCGCTATCTAATAACTTTTTCTACCCCTCTTCCCTTTTTCTTTGTATCAACTAAACCATTGGATTGTATTCAATTGGATGGGGGAATCCAATTGATAGCCTCGACTCGTATCCTAGCTCGTCTGAGAGCTAGCTTCGCTTCAACCAACTCTTTCGTACCCTCAGCTCTACTCAAGTTAGCTTCGGCTATTTCAAGTGCCTGTTGAGCTTCTTCCGGATCAATGTCACTACCCAGTTCCGCATCATTTCCTAAAATGATGATCTCATTATTAACTATTCTCGCAAAACCGCTCCACAGAACCGCCGTTAACCATTGGTCGTTGAGGAGGCGTATTCTCAAAGGACCCATATCTACAGCTGTGTTAATGGGGGCGTGGTTTGGTAATACGCCAATTTGGCCACTATTAGTAGATAAAATGATTTCTTTCACTTCACAATCCCAAATAATTCGCTTAGGAGTTAGTACATAAAGATTTAATTTCATTTCTTCAATTTGTTCTCCTCTTCTAAGTTTATAGCTTTCGTGCTAGCTTCATCGATGTTACCCACCAAATAAAAAGCTTGTTCGGGTAGGCCGTCTAATTCTCCGGAAAGGATTAGTTGAAATCCCCTAATTGTTTCTGCAAGACCAACATACTTTCCTGCAGAACCGGTAAAAACTTCTGCCACAAAGAACGGTTGTGATAAGAAACGTTCAATTTTTCGTGCTCTTGCTACAGTTAAACGATCCTCCTCTGATAATTCATCCAACCCAAGAATTGCGATAATGTCCTGAAGTTCTTTGTAACGTTGTAAAGTTTCCTTAACTCTTTGCGCAGTTTCATAATGTTCGTTGCCAACGATCCGAGGCTGTAACATAGTTGAGGTTGAATCTAAAGGATCTACTGCTGGATAAATACCCTTGGAAGCTAATCCTCTGGAAAGTACGGTAGTAGCATCCAAATGTGCAAATGTTGTGGCAGGAGCAGGGTCGGTCAAATCGTCCGCAGGTACATAAACTGCTTGGATCGAAGTTATGGATCCCTTTTTTGTAGAAGCAATTCTTTCTTGCAAAGAACCCATTTCTGTACTAAGAGTAGGTTGATAACCCACTGCGGAGGGCATTCTCCCTAATAAGGCGGATACCTCCGATCCTGCTTGAACAAAACGAAAGATATTATCGATGAATAGAAGCACGTCTTGCTTATTAACATCTCGGAAATATTCTGCCATAGTTAGGGCAGTTAAACCAACTCTCATACGAGCTCCCGGCGGTTCATTCATTTGACCATAGACTAGAGCTACCTTTGATTCCTCAAAATTTTTTTCATTAATTACTCCGGATTCCTTCATTTCCATATAAAGATCATTTCCTTCACGAGTCCGTTCCCCTACTCCGCCAAATACGGATACGCCTCCATGAGCTTTAGCAATGTTGTTGATTAATTCCATGATGAGTACTGTTTTACCTACTCCAGCCCCCCCAAATAATCCTATTTTTCCTCCACGTCGATAAGGAGCTAAAAGATCGACCACCTTAATACCTGTTTCAAAGATGGATAATTTCGTATCTAGCTCGATAAAGGCAGGCGCAGATCTATGAATAGGGAATGTTGCATTAATATCTACAGGACCCAAATTGTCAATAGGTTCCCCAAGAACGTTGAAAATTCGTCCGAGAGTAGCTCCACCGACTGGAACACTGAGAGGAGCTCCCGTGTCAATCACTTCCAATCCTCTCATCAACCCGTCTGTAGCACTCATAGCTACAGCTCTAACTCGATTATTTCCTAATAATTGTTGTACCTCACAAGTCACATTAATTTCCTTACCGGCAGTGTCTCTACTCTTGACTACCAAAGCGTTATAAATATAAGGTAACTTGCCCGGGGGAAAAGTGATATCCAGCACGGGTCCAATAATTTGATCGATACGCCCTGTGCTTTTTTCTTCAATTGTGGAAACCCCGGGACGAGAAGTAGTAGGATTGGTTCTCATAATTATCACATAATTTTCAAAAAAAAAAGGAATTTGTCGAATTTTTTCTTGTTGAATAATGCCAAATCAAATCCAAAAAAATAGCCAAAAATCCAAAAGTCAAAAGGAAATGAATTAGTTAATTCAATAAGAGAGAAAGGGGGACGAGGACTTGATTTCGTTGCCCAAGCGAATCCCATTCAATCGTTTACTCATGGAATGAGTCCGTTGGAAAGTTCAATCAATCTTTTTTTTCATATACATTTCGCCTTTTGTGGAGGATCTGTCCCTACTCTACTTTCCTATCTAGGACTTCGATATACAAAATATATACTACTGTGAAGCATAGATTGCTGTCAACAGAGAATTTTCTTAGTATTTAGGTATTTACATTCAAAATAAGAAAGGGGCCTATTAAGAACTTGTAAAATAAGGATTAGGGATTGATTTGGGTTGCGCTATATCTATCAAAGAGTATACAATAATGATGGATTTGGTGAATCAAATCCATGGTTTAATAACGAACCATGTTAACTTACCATAACAACAACTCAATTCCTATCGAATTCCTATAGTAGAATTCCTATAGGATAGAACATACACAGGGTGTACGCCTTATATATGAATGAAACATATTCATTAACTTAAGCATGCCCTCCATTTTCTTTAATGAGTTGATATTAATTGAATACCCTTTTTGTTTTAAAAGATTTTTGCAAAGGTTTCATTTACGCCTAATCCATATCGAGTAGACCCTGTCGTTGTGAGAATTCTTAATTCATGAGTTGTAGGGAGGGACTTATGTCACCACAAACAGAAACTAAAGCAAGTGTTGGATTTAAAGCTGGTGTTAAGGATTATAAATTGACTTATTACACCCCGGAGTATGAAACCAAGGATACTGATATCTTGGCAGCATTCCGAGTAACTCCTCAGCCCGGGGTTCCGCCCGAAGAAGCAGGGGCTGCAGTAGCTGCCGAATCTTCTACTGGTACATGGACAACTGTTTGGACTGATGGACTTACCAGTCTTGATCGTTACAAAGGGCGATGCTATCACATTGAGCCCGTTGTTGGGGAGGAAAATCAATATATCGCTTATGTAGCTTATCCATTAGACCTATTTGAAGAGGGTTCTGTTACTAACATGTTTACTTCCATTGTGGGTAACGTATTTGGTTTCAAAGCCCTACGCGCTCTACGTCTGGAGGATCTGCGAATTCCCACTACTTATTCAAAAACTTTCCAAGGTCCGCCTCATGGTATCCAAGTTGAAAGGGATAAGTTGAACAAGTACGGCCGTCCTTTTTTGGGATGTACTATTAAACCAAAATTGGGATTATCCGCAAAAAATTACGGTAGAGCGTGTTATGAGTGTCTACGCGGTGGACTTGATTTTACCAAAGATGATGAAAACGTAAACTCACAACCATTTATGCGCTGGAGGGACCGTTTTGTCTTTTGTGCCGAAGCAATTTATAAATCACAGGCCGAAACCGGTGAAATCAAGGGGCATTACTTGAATGCGACTGCAGGTACAGTCGAAGAAATGATGAAGAGAGCTATATTTGCGAGGGAATTAGGGGTTCCTATTGTAATGCATGACTACTTAACTGGGGGATTCACCGCAAATACTACTTTGGCTCATTATTGCCGCGACAATGGCCTACTTCTTCACATTCACCGGGCAATGCATGCAGTTATTGATAGACAGAAAAATCATGGTATGCATTTTCGTGTATTAGCTAAAGCATTGCGTATGTCTGGGGGAGATCATGTCCACGCCGGTACAGTAGTAGGTAAGTTAGAAGGGGAACGCGAAATGACTTTAGGTTTTGTTGATTTATTGCGCGATGATTTTATTGAAAAAGATCGTGCTCGCGGTGTCTTTTTCACTCAGGACTGGGTATCTATGCCAGGTGTTATACCGGTGGCTTCAGGGGGTATTCATGTTTGGCATATGCCAGCTCTGACCGAAATCTTTGGAGATGATTCCGTATTACAATTTGGTGGAGGAACTTTAGGACATCCTTGGGGAAATGCACCTGGTGCAGTAGCTAATCGGGTGGCTTTAGAAGCTTGTGTACAAGCTCGTAACGAAGGGCGCGATCTTGCTCGTGAAGGTAATGAAATTATCCGAGCAGCTAGCAAATGGAGTCCTGAACTAGCCGCAGCTTGTGAAATATGGAAGGCGATCAAATTCGAGTTCGAGCCGGTAGATAAACTAGATAAGTAGATAAAACTAGATATAAAGAAGGTCTAAATAAAAAAGAAGCGAAATAGAAAGAGAAAAAAGCAGTTACGAAATGCAGTAATTCTTCTTTATTCTTCTAATTGATTGCAATTAAACTCGGCTCAATCTTTTTTTTAAGATTGAGCCGAATAAAAATAGATCTTGATACGATCATGAGACTTGACAAATCGAGATTCCTCTATTCTATATATTTAGAATATATAAAGGTATAATACAATAAATAAATACAAATATAGTATTATCATATGATAATGGAATCAAATACGCAGTATTTACAGAAAAAATCTTTATTTATTGGGAAAGAATCAATGAAAAAAGATTAGGAATCGCAATGCTACTATACGCGTCCGGAGGAGTATTCGGAATAATATTCTTCTATAATCCATTCTTGTGTCTTGCGCGGGGTCTTACTAACAGGACTTCGCTGCACGGGACGGGTTTTCGTCGAAAAGCTAACTCCACCCGGCATTTTCATACCCTTTGGGTGGTATATCGCCTTAAAAAGTCTAAGGGGGTAGTATGAGATCTGTAGTAGGTAAGAGAATTTGCCCTTTGATTTTGATTGAGTATGCTATTTTTCCGCCTTTACCGCGCATTATTGTATGAGCTTCTAGAGGATAGAGGAGCACGTATGCAGGAAGGAAATTACAGCTTAATAAAAAAGTCTAAAAAAGCTTCAACTTTACGGCACTATCAATCAACTAAAAAGCCCTATGTATGAATCCTTACAACCGGTGGGATAGGATAAGAGCGAGTTTCGGTATACTGGGGTTGGGGGATATCCTTATTTCAAAACCTGACGCGCATCTTGCGTTTGTGGGGGTCCGAGAGTGGTTGAAGAAGTATTGCATGTGGAAGTAGGTAGACGAAACTGATTTAGGATTCGAAATGGGCGCATTCGACTAAAAGTCGTACTGAGACCTTTTCAAATTTTAAAGGGTATTCTGAAAGAGGTATTTCATTTTCACAATCGCTTTCTTTTGAATCCAATTTCAAGTTCGATTAGAAGGATAGAAAGGTCATGAGGACGGGAAAAGAAAAATCAAATCTTTTTAATCTCCTTTTTTGCAATTTTCTTATTATCCATTCCATTCATTTTTTTTTATAGAATACTTTAGTATTCTATAGTATTCTATAAAAAATCTTTATTTTGCAAACTAAAAAATACAATAGTCAATATTCCTTATAATAGATATACTTAATTATATTATAAGAATCTTAAGATATTTTTCGAATAGATAGAAATAGTAAATTTGAATTGGGACACCTATTCTATGACGGATTTTAACTTACCTTCTATTTTCGTGCCTTTAGTAGGCTTAGTATTTCCGGCAATTGCAATGGCTTCTTTATTTCTTTATGTGCAGAAAAATAAGATTGTCTAGAACCAATGGGGCCGAATTTTCTCAATGTATTTCCACGCAGGATCATAATACAGATATTTTTTAGTGTAAGTAATATAATATGGTAGGGTATGTGGCTCTTTCTACACACAAATGAAAAATGAAAAACGGCTATGGATGCGGATATAGGCTACGAGCATAAATGCATGCATATGCGGAGCCGGGTATAGCGAGTTTTATTTTAAGTGGATCAACAGATATTTTTTGAATAGAAAGTCAATGTATCTAACCAATTATTTCACAGGAGTACTAGTTACTGAAGGCGATTTCAGAATCAAAAAAAGTAAAGTCAAAATTATTTAGCTTATTCTCTCAATTTCAATCGACCGCTGCTGGATTTAGTATATCTAATATGAATTGGCGATCAGAACACATATGGATAGAACTTCTAAAAGGTTCTCGAAAAAGAGGTAATTTTTTCTGGGCCTGTATTCTTTTTCTAGGTTCACTAGGATTTTTATCGGTTGGGGCTTCCAGTTATCTTGGTAAGAATATGATATCTGTACTTCCATCTCAACAAATTCTTTTTTTTCCACAGGGGGTCGTGATGTCTTTCTACGGAATCGCGGGCCTATTCATTAGCTCCTACTTGTGGTGCACTATTTTGTGGAATGTAGGCAGTGGTTATGACCGATTCGATAGAAAAGAGGGAATAGTGTGCATTTTTCGTTGGGGATTCCCTGGAATAAAACGTCGCGTCTTCCTTCGATTCCTTATGCGGGATATCCAATCAATTAGAATTCAGGTTAAAGAGGGTCTTTATCCTCGTCGTATCCTTTATATGGAAATCCGGGGCCAGGGGGTCATTCCCTTGACTCGTACTGATGAGAAGTTTTTTACTCCACGAGAAATTGAACAAAAAGCTGCCGAATTGGCCTATTTCTTGCGCGTACCAATTGAAGTATTTTGAATACCGATTTAATTTTTTTGAAATGAATTGAATGAATTGGATTCGTTATTGTAAGGGGATTTTTGAGTATTTATCTAAAGAAAGGAACAAACGAGGATAAGAGAAAATTGCTTCTAATTTGTTTTGTCCAAGTGAGATATATGGTATAATATTCTTCCATTTTCATCCGAAAGGGCTTTTTTTTTTATTCTATTTCTCTATTCCACTCCATCTAGATCTAAGAAAGAACCCAATGCAATGAAATTCCACTAGTATACAAAAAAGAGGAATAGATACAAGGTCTCAAACCTTGTTATAGAATTTTTGCTTCAAATAAAAAGAAATATCATATAGAGTCAGCGAATGAAATAGAGTCAGCGAATGAAGCAGATTCATTAACAACTCAATTTACAGATCAAAAATGAAAAAAAAGAAAGCATTGCCTTCTTTCCTATATCTTGTATTTATCGTACTTTTGCCCTGGGGAGTCTCTTTCTCTTTTAACAAATGTCTGGAACTTTGGATTAAGAATTGGTGGAATACCAGGCAATCTGAAACTCTCTTAACTGATATTCAAGAGAAAAAGGTTCTAGAAAGATTCATAGAATTAGAAGAACTTTTTCTCTTGGACGAAATGATAAAAGAGAAACCGAAGACACATGTACAAAAACCTCCTATAGGAATACACAAGGAAATAATACAATTGGTCAAAATAGATAATGAGGATCATCTCCATATCATTTTGCATTTCTCGACAAATATAATCTGTTTGGCTATTCTAAGTGGTTCTTTTTTTCTGGGTAAAGAGGAACTTGTCATTTTGAATTCTTGGGTTCAGGAATTCTTCTATAACTTAAATGACTCAATAAAAGCTTTTTTGATTCTTTTAGTTACTGATTTTTTTGTTGGATTTCACTCCACCCGCGGTTGGGAACTACTAATTCGTTGGGTCTACAACGATCTTGGATGGGCTCCTAATGAGCTAATTTTCACTATTTTTGTTTGTAGTTTTCCAGTGATTCTAGATACATGTTTTAAATTTTGGATCTTTTTTTCTTTAAACCGTCTATCTCCTTCGCTTGTAGTCATTTATCATTCAATTAGTGAAGCATAAACTCATTTGATTTCCTGATATTAATCAAATTAGCATCTTTCTTCCTTTAGAAAGAAAGCCCTTTTCCATTTTAGCAAAATTCTTTCTATTTCTACCTGCTCAAGGTATTCATCATTCCAGTACAACTGTTGCAGTAGAATGACAACAGACTCGTGTATAGGGAACTAGATTAGCTTAGCTACCTATCTAATTTATTGTAGAAATTCTGGGATCTGCGATTGGATATGGAAAATAGAAATACTTTTTCTTGGGTAAAGGAACAGATGATTCGATCGATTTCTGTATCGATCATGATATACGTAATAACTCGGACATCTATTTCAAATGCATATCCCATTTTTGCGCAGCAGGGTTATGAAAACCCACGAGAAGCAACCGGACGAATTGTATGTGCCAATTGCCATTTAGCTAATAAGCCCGTGGATATTGAAGTTCCCCAAGCTGTGCTTCCCGATACTGTATTTGAAGCAGTTCTTCGAATTCCTTATGATATGCAACTGAAACAAGTTCTTGGTAATGGGAAAAAGGGAGGGTTAAATGTGGGTGCTGTTCTTATTTTGCCCGAGGGATTCGAATTAGCGCCGCCTGACCGTATTTCTCCTGAGTTGAAAGAAAAGATAGGAAATCTTTCTTTTCA